TTTCTAGTGCAATTATATTCTTTACTAGTTTCTTTTTTTCGTTCCTATTCTCCTTTCTCAGAAAAAGGGACTTTAAACTTAAACAAAGTAAAGGATTACTTCGTTCTTGATAGTTATTTACTTAATCGGTGGATAGGAGGATACTCTGGATCGGAATCGGGGGAAGTACTTCTTCATTATTTCTACCAACTTAAAGTTCCAATTAGAATTCCTTTTATGCACAGAAAAATCCTGTTGAATAACTTACATAATCTCTATTACGAATCCTTTGTGTACCTTGGTGTTCCTAACTATCCACCTCTTTTGCGAATCCGCCGGTAGGGTAATACATGTATGGTAATAGATAGTAAAAACCCCATATAGTTGATCTTTTGCACCCGCTTCAAGCCATGATCACTAATTAACCAATCTTGGGGTAAACAGTTTCTAATGTTTATGTTTACTTTCACTTCACTCTTGTACATAGAAAATGAGATTCAATCTTTTTACTGCAAATTTAGAAGCTGTTTCTTTCACTCATATAACTATCTGGTTTAGTTCATCAACCCGAATGATGAATCAAAAAGAAAAATATATATTCAACTCATCAAAGGCCCTTCCTAGAAAGAAAAGAAGTAGGGTCCATTTTATGTCTCAACGAATCACACGTAGAGATATTGATAACACACATAGAGTTAATGGTATTTCATAACTAATTGATTGAGCAGCAGCTCGTAAACCGCCTAAAAAGGAATATTTATTATTTGATCCATATCCTGACATAAGAAGTCCAATGGGAGCAATACTTGAAATCGCAATCCATAAAAAAACACCGATACTGAGATCAGCTAGAACAAGATGATAGCCAAAAGGAATTACTAAATAACTTAGTAGAATCGATATGACTGCGATGGATGGTCCGATACTGAATAAACGAATATCTCCTCGAGATGGCAGAAGATTCTCTTTGAAAAGTAATTTTGTACCATCTGCTAGAGCTTGAAGAATTCCCAAAGGACCGGCGTATTCAGGTCCAATACGTTGTTGTATCCCTGCAGATATTTCTCTTTCTAACCAAACAATTACTAGTACACCTATTGTGATTCCTAATACAAGACTGAAAATAGGAACAAGCATCCATATGATCCCATCGACTTCTTGTAAGGATTCCAATCTCGAAAAAGAATTGATAGCTTGTACTTCTGTTGTATCAATTATCATTTTAACGATCAACTTCTCCCATAATGATATCTATGCTACCTAATATCGTCATAATATCAGCCAATTTCATTCTTTTAACTAGCTGAGGAAGAATTTGCAAATTGATAAAACCCGGCGGTCGGATTTTCCATCTCCAAGGAAAAACACTCTTATCTCCTATCAGAAAAATTCCCAATTCTCCTTTTGGGGCTTCAACTCTCACATAAAGTTCTTGCTTCGACAATTCAAAAGTCGGAGAAGGTTTTTTACTAATAAATCGATAGTCAAAATCATTCCATTTCGGATCTCTTAGTCTATCAAAGCGTCGGATTTCTAAATTCTCATAGGGCCCCCCCGGAATTCCTTCTAGAGCCTGTTGAATAATTTTTATGGATTCTGCCATTTCATTGATTCGTACTAAATAACGAGCTAAGGAATCCCCCTCTTTTTGCCATTGGACTTCCCAATCGAATTCGTCGTAACACTCATACTGATCAACTTTACGAAGATCCCATTGTATTCCGGAAGCTCGTAGCATTGGTCCCGATAGACCCCAATTTATTGCCTCCTTTCCGCCAATAATGCCTACTCCTTCAACTCGTTTTAAAAAAATAGGATTGCGTGTAATAAGATTTTGATATTCAGCAACCTCGGTTAAAAAATAATCGCAAAAATCCAAACATTTATCTATCCATCCATGAGGTAAATCAGCAGCTACCCCTCCGATACGAAAAAAATTATGCATCATTCGCATACCGGTGGCAGCTTCGAATAGGTCATATATCAATTCTCTTTCTCGAAAAATATAGAAGAAAGGGGTTTGTGCCCCAATATCTGCCATAAAAGGGCCAAGCCATAACAAATGCGAAGCTATACGACTTAACTCCAACATAATGACTCTGATATAGCTGGCCCTTTTAGGTACTTGAATATTGCCTAACTGCTCTGGTGCATTTACAGTTATTGCTTCTGTGAACATAGTAGCTAAATAATCCCAACGTGTTACATAAGGCAAATATTGTATAATTGTTCGGTTTTCCGCAATTTTTTCCATACCTCTATGTAAATAACCCAACACTGGTTCACAGTCAATAACATCTTCTCCATCTAGAGTAACAATGAGTCGAAGAACACCATGCATTGATGGGTGGTGAGGACCCATATTGACTATCATGAGGTCTTTTCTTGTAACTGGCGTAGTCATAGGTTTTTTCCCGATTCATTCTTCCATGAATTGCTGAAAGCGAAAAGAAGTTCATTACAATTGAAGCGAATAATTCAAACCAACTCTTCAAATTAACCAGCTTTTGTTTCTCGAATATTCAACTGACTAATTAATTCGTTATAACGTATTCTGTTTTTGTTTGACAAATAAGCCAGCAGCCGTTGACGTTTTCCCAGAATTTTTAGCAGGCCTCTCTGAGACAAATAGTCTTTTTTGTGCAATTTCAAATGTAAAGTAAGTTTCCGTATCTTATTGGTGAAATTAACTACTTGAAATTCAACGGACCCTCTGTTTTCTTTGTTTTCCTCTTGCAAAATAATTGAAACGAATGCATCTTTTAGCATAAAAGAATTTCCCCCCCCCTTTTACAGAACAGATATGAATTTGATTGATCAGTAATAATAATACCAGCTCTTTTAATGTAGTATACACAAGAATCTTAATTTCTTTATGGATTCCTTATTTTATCAATTAATATGAATCAATCCAATTTTGAATTGGATTCGGATAGGATACAAAAAGAGGGTTTTTACACTCACAAAAGTGAATAATTGAAACCTAAAATTACGAAGATTTCCTTGATGCATTTGTAGATCTAATTGATACGTCATTGACTTAGTATCGTAGCATTTTATATGAAACTGGGATGTAAGACAAGGCATATGTTACGCTGTTTTGTTTACTTTCATAATACCCTATAATTCGAATTATAAATTCGAATTCGAATTATAGGGTAGGGAATATAGAGAAAGAATGTACCATCAACGAATTTTGAATCGTGGATACATATATATCCTTAACATGCTGAAACGACTCCCATTATTGGTATCAAACCAATAACGATTCATACAAGCTAAATCTTCTAATCGATAATTAGGCCAAAGAAAGAACTTTAATTTCATTAATTTTTTTTGATTTCTACCAAGATGTTTACCTTTATTCAAAAATAGACCCCAGTTTCTTATCTTAGACTCGTTGCAAAGTATTGGATTCTTATTCACACCATTCCTATTCTTTAAATTGAAAGAAATTAGAATTCTCAACTCTCTACGACGTCTAGATGATAAAATAGTTTCGGGAACAAGCAAATCATAATGATTTTTCTTTCTATTTTCTGTTCTTCTTTGATGGCTAAGATATCTTTGGTTTCCGTATTTTTGATTAATTTCTTGCTTACTTTGATCAACCAATGAAATGCGTATGGTCTGATACATAATAATTTCTCTATAAGTTTCTAGATACAGACGACTCGATTCGAGAATCAATACCTCAAGTTGCTCCAGTTGATCCATCTCTAGTGTAGTTTCATAGTGAATGATGTGTTGATTTAGACTTAATAGGTCAGTTCTCAGATAGGTTATCACCCAGGTGCTCACTTTTTGGTGATTTAGATTCCACTCTAGCTGGGCTGCAAATGGTTGCACTAGTGCGAATGTTGTTTCCTTCATAAACTCATTGTACCACCTCAATTGAAAAAGCCAATACTGAACTAAATCGGGGGTTCTTATTCGTTTTCTAAACACTCCGTCACCTATTTTGATGTACAAATCCTCAGAAGGTGTTTCTATAATTTCTGTTCCAGTCCTTGATACAAGAAGTCTTTTTTCAATGGGTACAAAATCCCGATTTTTTTTAGTTTTACTCTTTTTATTAGTTTTAGTTTGACTAAAACTAATAGGGAAAGACAGATTTCCAAGAAAAAGTGGACTTGGTATAATCCACGGTTTCACTTTATATGCAGTATAAAGTAGCACATGTTCTGGGAAGAACCAAGGTTCACAGTCCAAATTTGTTACGGGGTTACTTAGTCTTTCTTTATCTATTTTTATCCAGTCAAAAAAGATTTCTTTGGAATTGGGTGGATTGATCTCTGGATCTTGACGAATTTCAATATAATCAAAAGCTTTATTATCAATATCAAATTGGCTTAGAACAAAATTTTGCATTTTCCAATCAAAATATTTTCGATCTGGCTTTTTGTCCCTATCAATAATATTAGCCCTTCTTAGAAAATTTTTGAGATCCATATCCTCATTAAAATTAAATAATAAGAATTTTAGTATAGTGTAATTATAAGAAATCTTTTTCTTCTTATTTACTTGTAATGGTGATCCATAAATAGATGAGTCTTTCTTAGTTTCATAATTAATAGATTTATATGATAAAAGACCATATCTATAGTATTTTTGAAAATTATCTTGTTGATTTGGTACTGAATATACTTTACACAAATTTGGATTTGTGTAATGAAATAATAGGTCTTTTTCATTTTCATCTGAACTCCATTTTTTAAAATCTTTATTTTCAGCCGTACAACGTTGATTGACTCTATTTCGCCATTTTTGTGGTATTAATCTAGACCATCTAATCGGAGATAAGTTGTATTGAGAATGACCTCTTAACCAGTTTTTCCATTGATCATAACTTCGAGGTTTCTTATGCCTTAATTCGGAATGAAATATTCCTTGTATTCCAAAAAAATCCTTTATTGCAGTCTTAAGAAAAAAAGATGTTCCATGATATTGAAGAGCAGATCTTAACTTAGACAAGTTAATAACTTTGGGTTGTGATAATTTTAAAAATACATATCTTTGCGACAAAGAAGATAAGTCATAAAAGATATGTGAATTCTTCTTAGTAGTTCTAATAGTATAATTAGAACGTGCCTTTTTGATAGTCGAAACCGAAAAAGAGTTCATTTTTTTTGGATTTATTTCATTATTAGAAATGTATTTCTCAATAATTTTTTCTTGTAAAAGTTGTGTATTGATTCTGGCAATATTAATGATACGTAGAAAGATATCTATGTATATTTTTTCAATAAAAATTTGAATAGAATAATGTAATTTTAAATAATGTAATTTACTGATTAATCGAGCATTTCTTCGTTTTAATATTTGCCAAACCCTTTTTAGTGGTTGTGATTCTACATTAGAATTTGTACTACTATTTATTCCGGAAGTTTCTTTATTTTTATCTTTTGTAAGTCTTTGTATTTGATTTTTGATTGTGCTTGTTCTATCAGTTAGATTCTTCATTTCTTGTTCAGTTAGATTCTTCATTTTTTGTTCTGTCTGTAAAGAATTTGCCCGATCTATAGATCGAATTTGAGTAACCGATTCTTCAATTATCTTATTGTTGATTATAGAATCTTTTTTAGTTTCACTTGCTAATGGAATTGGATTTCTCTTTGAGAATTCTGATATTACTTTTTTGAAAACTCCTAGAACTTTAAAATCTTTAAAAACCTTCTTTTTCATTTTTTTTCCTAGTTGCTTAAAAATGGGTTTCAAAAAGTAAATCAAAGAAGCTCTTTTTCGGGGAGAGCCGAAAGGATGTTCAGTTTCCATTCCCCAAACGGTTAAAAAAGCAAAATCATCTTCCACTTCCTTTTTTACACTTCGCTTTTTTTTCTTTTTGATTCGATCTTTGCGAGGGGCTTTTAGCTTAGATCTGCGCCAAGGTTTCAAGCGGAAAGGATATAGGATTTTTATGTCAAAACCTTCTCCTATCCAACGTTCCAAAGCCTCTTCATCGGTTAGTCCAACACCAAGATGGGTGCATGGAAAGTGTTTTTCTCTCTGCAATTCCTGAAAATCCTCAGCCCACTCAGGAACTTGCAAAAATAAGAAACGGCCAATATTTTTAGCTATTATGAGTAAAGGGAGACTCATATTTTTTCTAAAAAGCGATTGTATTAGTAATAAGGAAGTTCGTGTTTCATGTCCATATGGCAGGTTTTCCCAGGCGTTCTCCATTTGTACCCGCATTTGTTCTTCCTCTTTTTTTTTCTGGTATTTGCTCTTCGCTTTTTCCTCTCTTGTTTTTGTCTGTTTTTTTGTAGAATTTAAAATTTTGGATCCTGTTCTTTTACCCATCCAATTTCTAAAAATAAATTTTATTGGATGAGCAAGAAAATAACCGAGTGGGCTTTTTATTCTGCCCCAAAAAAGCGGGGACTGCGGCCTCGGGTGAAACAGTTTCAAAATAATAACTTTCCGCCTTTGAGCGCGTGTAGAACTCATGATTAGGTCTCGCTCAAAATCCGGTGTATCCAATAAATTTGGGTAAGTCTCGTACTCTTGGCGCGCATAGGGATCCACCAAATTTTTCGGCCCTTTAACTAGCGCCATTTCTTTCGTTTCTTCTGAGCAAAGATGGGGTTCTATCTCCACGTTCGAAGGGTAGTCGAAAAGTTCTGTTTCCAGTTGGCTCATTAATGTGGGTGACCATCGAGGGACTTTTTTACAGATTTCTTTGATTCCAGCCTTTTTACAGATTTCTTTGATTCTAATAGATTTTTTTTTTCTTTTTTTATCATGTTCTTTTTCTGAAAATAAAGAAGGGTCCTTCAAATTGAGACTCAATCCTATTTTTCTAGCAAATTTCCTGATGAAAGTGAAACAAAGATTCATTTCTATTGCAAATGGTTTTTTATAAAATGTATCCATTTTCAGTTCAAATTCTTTCTGTTTAAAGTCTTGGTAATCAGTACCAGAAAGAAGGATACCATGAATCTTATTTATTTTAACTGTCTTTCTAAAATTTATTTTCTTTCTGATTGAAGGTGAAAACCACTGTTGGGGTGTTCCACGACATGGTCCGTTCAAAAAAGGATCATACTCTTGAGACAAGTATAATTTTTGATTGGGCCAGTCTTTTTTTTGAGTCTTATCATTATCATTATCCTTAACCAAAACCAATCTAGTTCTTTTTTCAAGTATATCCCGAGAAAGAAATCCCATGTCTAGAGCCTTAATTCTATTAAGTAATTCGTTTTTTATCTTGTTCTTTTTTTTATTCGTTGTTGTATAAACCCAATGATTATACAGTTCATCATAGGATGGTTTTTCGAGCGTAAACTCGTCTATTCTTCTTTGTACCATTTCCAAAAAAGTTGACAAGCTGGGCGGATATGTAAAAGAGATTCTTTGTTTTCCATCACTTCGGCATGTATCAAAAAAATATTGTGACGTTTCGGTTTTTACAGCCCCTTTAAAATCCTTGTCATCGGTTTTTATGTATCGTAATGGGCGATTCCAATCTTTATAATCAAAAAGAAGGATCACAGGAAGTTTTTCAACAAATTCAAACCA